CCGTATGGGCATCCTAATATTCTTGCAGAATTTATAGCTGGCCAATTAAAAAATCGCGTTTCTTTTCGAAAAGCAATGAAAAAAGCTATTGAATTAACTGAACAAGCGAATACAAAAGGAATTCAAGTACAAATTGCAGGACGTATCGATGGAAAAGAAATTGCACGTGTTGAATGGATCAGAGAAGGCAGAGTTCCTTTACAAACAATTGAAGCTAAAATTGATTATTGTTCCTATACAGTTCGAACTATTTATGGGGTTTTAGGAATAAAAATTTGGATATTCGTAGACGAAGAATAAAAAAACTTTATTTGTCTTTACATTTTATCCAACGATAAAAAACGAAAACTATGTAGTATAACACTATAAACTAATAAAAATCAAAAATTGCAGTCTTCTTTTTTATATTTAAGAAAAAAAATCAGCAATTCTATAAGGTTGAATAAACATTTCCATGAAAACTCCTTTGATATAATTGCTATGCTTAGTGTGCGACTCGTTGGTTTAGGATTAGAGTACGATAAAAAAAAAAAAAGAACTTACCTATAAGAGCAACTAATAACTATAGCATTAATAAATAACCTAAGCAACTCATTGCTTCGCATTATCTGGATCCAAAAAATGAGTCAAGATATGATAGGCTGATCATATCATTGTAGCAACTGACTTAAAAAAAAAGAATAAAGAAAGATGATTATTAAGTTATGAAAGGTAATCAAAAAGTATGCGGATAAATGGAAGGATGAAAGAAAGAGCGAAAAAATAGAATATTAATGATATATGATTCCAATTTGGAAAATCTATGAGGTCACTGTAAGAAAAGCAATGTAATAAAGCATCAATACAGATTCATTCATAATAATTAGATAAATCTGTTCCGAAAACAAAAAATTAAGAGCCTTGAGCCAATAAAAACTGAGAAAATTGACTAAAAAAAAAAAATGAAATTCAAAATTTCATGTAAAAGCTCCATTGTAGAATTCAGGCCTAATGATTAATCAAGAAGCGATGGGAACGACGGAACCCATGAATATATAGGATTCTAATGAAAAAGAAATCTTAGTAATTCATTGGACAGGATGGCGGAATAAACCAGAAACTTTATTATCTATTCTGATTTTGATTCTGAGACCTCGGGGGATAAACAGCAAATAGATATTGAAAGAGTAAATATTCGCCGGCGAAAAATTTATTACTTTTTTTATTTCAAATAAAAAAAGTAATAAAAAATGAAAAAAACAACGAAAAAGATAAAATAAGAATTTGTTAGAATATTCTAACTCTAACAAAAACTACATTTGTAATGATGATATTACATTATTTTGAAATAAATAGAAATAAAATTCACCTTTGATTCTATTTTTAAAAAGACATACACAAATTTAGAAGAGATAAAATGAAATAAAAAAAACCATGATTAATAGGATTAATCATTAACTACATCTATATCTTAATTAGTCCTTTTATTCGCGAGGAGCTGTATGAGAAGAAACTCTCACGTCCAGTTCTGTAGTAGAGATGGATAGAAAAACCCATCAACTATAACCCAAAAAGAACCAGATTTCGTAAACAACATCGAGGAAGACTAAAAGGAATATCCTCTCGTGGGAATCGTATTTGTTTTGGCAGATATGCTCTTCAAACACTTGAACCCGCTTGGATCACATCTAGGCAAATAGAAGCAGGGCGACGAGCAATGTCACGAAATGTACGACGTGGTGGAAAAATTTGGGTACGTATATTTCCAGACAAGCCAGTTACAGTAAGACCCGCGGAAACGCGTATGGGTTCTGGGAAAGGATCCCCAGAGTACTGGGTAGCTGTGGTTAAACCAGGTAAAATCCTTTATGAAATGGGTGGTGTACCAGAAAATATAGCCAGAAAAGCTATTTCAATAGCGGCATCAAAAATGCCTATAAAAACCCAATTCATTATTTCGGAATAGGAATATAGAATGAAAAAACTAAATAACATTTAAGGATAAAAAGATTATAAGTTTTCTTTTTTTTTTTTTTTTTTTTGACAAACAATATTTTTTTACTTCGTCCTTTGCATTAAAAGAAGAGATACAAAAATATGATTCAACCACAAACCTATTTGAATGTAGCCGACAACAGCGGGGCTCGAAAATTGATGTGTATTCGAATAATAGGAGCTAGTAATCGTCGCTATGCTCATATTGGTGACGTTATTGTTGCTGTAATCAAGGAAGCAATCCCAAATACTCCTTTAGAAAGATCAGAAGTGATCAGAGCTGTAATTGTACGTACTTGTAAAGAACTCAAACGTAACAATGGGACGATAATACGATATGACGACAATGCCGCAGTTGTCATTGATCAAGAAGGAAATCCAAAAGGAACTCGAGTTTTTGGGGCGATCCCACGGGAATTGAGACAATTAAACTTTACTAAAATTGTTTCATTAGCTCCTGAGGTATTATAAGACCTAAATATCGATAGTTAGTATAGGATAGGATTAAAAAAATGGTATTAAAATCAAATTAATTCTAATTAATTCTAATTAATAGATTGTGTATCACGCATATACCCTTAATAATTTTATATATTAATAATTGAATTCATATATTAATATATAATTAGTCTCTATTTATATATAAATAAAAGAAAAATAACATGTTGATTATATCAAAATTATAGAACAATTAAGGAATTTTAACTTATCATGGGGAAAGACACTATTGCTGATATAATAACCTCTATACGAAATGCTGACATGAATAGAAAAGGAACAGTTCGGATAGGATCGACTAACATCACCGAAAGCATTGTTAAAATACTTTTACGAGAGGGTTTTATCGAAAACGTAAGGAAACATCGCGAAAACAATCAATATTTTTTGATTTTAACCCTAAGACATAGACGAAATAAGAAAGAATCCTATAAAACGATTTTAAATTTAAAGAGAATAAGCCGACCGGGTCTACGAATCTATTCTAACTCTCAGCGAATTCCACGAATTTTAGGCGGAATAGGAATTGTAATCCTTTCGACTTCTCAAGGTATAATGACAGATCGAGAAGCGCGACTAAAAAGAATTGGCGGAGAAATTTTGTGTTATATATGGTAATCCTTCTAATATCAAAATTGGATATCCGGAACTTACCATTTGTGAAAAAAAAAAAAAGGGGGTTGTGTAATACCACCCCTGCTAAAAAGTTTAGAATGTTTTACCCCGAATGAAATTAAAGAAAAAAAATGAATTAATGAAAGTTTTCTTTATGAATCACTTCCGAACGACATGGTTCGGTTTTGTTTAGATACTAAAGATTTTTTTAATTTTAGGTCATGCTTCTGAAAGGATTCGACATATTTTTGTATAGGTATACCTATAGGAGAAAAAGGGTAAAAATTTTAGTAAGTTCTTAGGTATTAAATTAATCGGGGGACAGCCACTTTCTAGACTCCATAACAAGGATGAAAATTAGTAAGTAGTTTTTTGAAATTCAACATTCCTTTCACGAAGATACAATTCAAGATTCAAAAATATCAAGAAACCTTTTTTTCGTCCAACAATAAGTATATTAAAAGAATTAAGGAATAACAACTATGAAAATAAGGGCTTCCGTTCGTAAAATTTGTGAAAAGTGTCGGCTAATCCGTAGGAGGGGACGAATTATAGTAATTTGTTCCAACCCGAGGCATAAACAAAGACAAGGATAATCTTTTTTAAAGGAAATAAAGGAAAGGGCACTTCCAAGGAGCTAGCAAAAAAGGCCCGTTTTGGCATGAAATGGATATATCCATATATTTCTTGTGATATGAAAAAATATGGCAAAACCTATATTAAGAATTGGTTCACGTAAAAATACCCGCAGTGGGTCGCGTAAAAATGTACGTAGAATACCAAAGGGAGTTATTCATGTTCAAGCAAGTTTCAACAATACCATTGTGACCGTTACGGATGTACGGGGTCGGGTGATTTCTTGGTCCTCCGCGGGTACTTGTGGATTTAGGGGTACAAGAAGAGGAACGCCTTTTGCTGCTCAAACCGCAGCAGGAAATGCTATTCGAGCAGTAGTGGATCAAGGTATGCAACGAGCTGAAGTAAGGATAAAAGGCCCTGGACTGGGAAGAGATGCAGCATTACGAGCTATTCGTAGAAGCGGTATACTTTTAAGTTTCGTACGAGATGTAACCCCTATGCCACATAATGGTTGTAGACCCCCTAAAAAACGACGTGTATAGAACTAAATAAAGGCTGAAAGGGTTTCAAGAGAAATAAATGATTCAATTATCTGATCAAATAAAATTACTATGGTTCGAGAGAAAGTCAAAGTATCTACTCGGACACTACAGTGGAAGTGTGTTGAATCAAGAAGAGACAGTAAGCGTCTTTATTATGGACGCTTTATTCTGTCTCCACTTATGAAAGGTCAAGCCGACACAATAGGCATTGCGATGCGAAGAGCTTTACTTGGCGAAATAGAAGGAACATGTATTACACGTGCAAAATCTGAGAACATACCACATGACTATTCTAACATAGTAGGTATTCAAGAATCCGTACATGAAATTTTAATGAATTTGAACGAGATTGTATTAAAAAGTAATCTATATGGAACGCGCAACGCGCTTATTTGTGTCCAAGGTCCCGGATATATAACTGCTCGAGACATAATTTTACCGCCCTCTGTGGAAATCGTTGATAATACACAGCATATAGCTACCTTAACGGAACCAATAAATTTGTGTATTGGATTAAAAATCGAGAGGAATCGCGGATATAGTCTAAAAATGTCCAATAACTTTGAAGATCGAAGTTATCCTATAGATGCTGTATTCATGCCTGTTCAAAATGCGAATCATAGTATTCATTCTTATGGGAATGGGAATGAAAAACAAGAGATTCTTTTTATAGAAATATGGACAAATGGAAGTTTAACTCCTAAAGAAGCACTTCATGAAGCCTCCCGGAATTTGATTAATTTATTTATTCCTTTTCTACATGTAGAAGAAGAAACGTTCTATTTAGAGAAC